CAATTTGTAATTTCATACACAAATCAACTGGTTCCGTCAGGTTAGCTATATGCTGTGTAGCATCAACTATTTCCACAGAAGGTGGTAAGATGATATCTTGAGCAGTTACATACCTAGGACCCCTGGCGCAAATAGATGCGTCAAGAGTTCCATACAGATAACTTCTCAATACAATTTCTTTCAAATTCATTAGAATTTCATGTACGGATTCTTCAATACCGACTATCGTTGAAAATTCATGAGGCACCCTCTCAAATTTTACACGTGTAATACATGTTCCTTCCATTTCTCCAAGTAAAGCTCTTCGCATCGCAATCCCTATCATATCAGCTTGACCTTTCATAAGCGGGGACAGAATGAAACGGCCATAATGAAGGCACTTACTGTCTATTCTTGATTCAACGCACTTCCACAGTAGTGCCTGAGTGGATACTGCTATTTCCTCTCGAACCATGCTAATATTATTGATCTTATTTTTGAATCATTATTTATTTCTCTTGAAATCCGTTCAATTCTGATTTCTACACACGTCTTTTTTTAGGGGGTCTACATCCATTATGCGGCATTGGGGTTACATCACGTACGAAACTTAAAAGTATACCACTTCTACGAATGGCCCGCAATGCTGCGTCTCTTCCGAGACCAGGACCCTTTATCATGACTTCTGCGCGTTGCATACCCTGATCTACTACCGTACGAATAGCGTTTCCCGCAGCGGTTTGAGCTGCAAAAGGTGTCCCCCTTCTGGTCCCTTTGAATCCACAAGTACCGGCGGAGGACCAAGAAACCACTCGACCTCGTACATCTGTAACAGTCACAATTGTATTGTTGAAATTTGCTTGAACATGAATAACCCCTTTTGGTATTCTACGCCCAGTCTTACGTGAACCAATACGCCTACTTATACGTGAACCAATTCTTGGTATAGGTTTTGTCATATAGATTTTTCATCTTATACTTATAAGTATGATTCAGAAATATACGGATATATCCATTTCATATATATACGGATATATCCATTTCATATAAAAGTGGATCTTTTATTTGTATTTGTACATCGTATCTATGGAGGAGTCACTTTTTGAAAGATTATCCTTGTCTCTGTTTATGTCTCGGGTTGGAACAAATTACTAAAATTCGTCTACGTCTACGAATCAAACGACATTTTTCACAAATTTTACGAATGGAGGTCCTTATTTTCATATTCGTCATTCCTTGCCTTAATTCCGAATCTACTCTTTGGAAGAAAATAAGTCTCTTGAAATTTGGAAGCTCGAATCAGATCCACGCCCCATGAAATAAATGTTTAAAAGGGTGACTAATCATTCGAATCTTTGTTTCGAAGTCTATAAATTATACGTCCTCTGGTTGAATCATAACGACTTACTTCTATTTTTACTCTATCTCCTGGAAGTATCCGTATAAAACTACGCCGGATTCTCCCTGAAACATAACCTAGAATTAAATCTTCATTATCTAAACGAACCCAGAACATACCATTGGGAAGGGATTCCGTAATTAAACCTTCATGAATTAATTTTTGTTCTTTCATTCCAGGCAACCTCCTTGAAGTATCAACTAATTTACAAATCGGAAGTTGCGGATCCAATTCATACACTTGAACAGAGGGATTACCATATATAACACAAAATTTCCCCTCCAATACCCTTTAGTCGAGCTTCACGATCTGTCATTATTCCTCGAGAAGTAGAAAGAATGACAATCCCCATTCCGCCCAAAATCTTAGGTATTTTTTTATAGTTGGAATAGATTCGTAACCCCGGTCGGCTGATACGCTTCAAATTTAAAATGGCTCTATATGTTCCTTTTCTATTCCTTCTATGTCGTAGGGTTGAAACCAAGAAATTTTTCTGATTTTCTCGATGTTTCCTAACGTTTTCAATAAGTCCTTCTCGTAGAAGTATTCTCACTATGTTTTCGGTCATATTAGTAGATGCTATCCGAACCGTTCCTTTTTTATCCCTATCAGCATTTCTTATCGAAGTTATTATATCAGCAATAGTGTCCCTACCCATGATAAACTTAAATTTTTATTGCCTCTTATTTTTCAATATAATCAACATGTTCTCTTTTTTCTTTATTGATTCTTTCTTTTTTCTCATTTTATTAGGAATGAATCAAGAAAGAATTCATAAGGAAAGGGAAGAGGATATGCATGAGAAAGGGATATGCATAAAACATCATCTACATAATTGATCTTTTTTTGATATCCTACTTAATTAGGGATCATTATCTCATGAACTTGTATTTATAATACCTCAGGGGCTAATGAAACTATCTTAGTAAAATTCAACTGTCTCAATTCCCGAGCGATTGCTCCAAAAACTCGGGTTCCTTTTGGATTTCCTTCTTGATCAATGACAACTGCTGCATTATCATCATATTGTATTATGATACCGTTGTCACGTTTAAGTTCTTTAGATGTACGTACAATTACAGCTCGAATTACTTCAGATCTTTCGAGAGGCATATTTGGCACTGCTTTTTTTATTACAGCAACAATAACATCGCCAATATTAGCATATCGTCGATTACTAGCTCCTAAGATTCGAATACACATCAATTCTCGAGCTCCGCTGTTGTCCGCTACATTCAAATAAGTCTGAGTTTGAATCATATAATTTGTTTTAGCTGCTCTTTTGATACAAGGGGGAAGGAAAAAAGAAAGAAATATTCTTTGTCCAGAAATCCAAATTCGAAAAAAAAAAAGCAATCCGCAGCCGCGATCGTTTCTTCACTATTTTTTTTGTTTCAACAGCCCTACCCTGCAATAACAAATTGAGTTCGTATAGGCATTTTTGACGCAGCTATTGAAATCGCTGCTCTAGCTATAGTTTCTGATATTCCGCCGATCTCATAAAGTATTCGACCCGGTTTAACGACGGATACCCAATATTCGGGGGATCCCTTACCCGAACCCATACGGGTTTCCGCAGGTTTTACTGTAACGGGTTTATCGGGAAATATACGTACCCATATTTTTCCCCCGCGGCGCGCATACCGTGCCATTGCCCGACGGCCTGCTTCTATTTGTCTAGATGTAATCCAAGCGGGTTCAAGTGCCTGAAGAGCGTATCTACCAAAAGCAATACAATTGCCTCGATACGATATTCCTTTCATCCTTCCTCTATGTTGTTTACGAAATCTGGTTCTTTTGGGGTTATAGTTGATGGGTCTTTCTTCAATCCCATCTCTACTGCAGAACTGGACATGAGAGTTTCTTCTCATCCAGCTCCTCGCGAGCAAAACGAACTATTGTATTTTTATTTCATCAATAAGACATAAAATATTGCTATTTATTAATTTTATTTTTAGTATTTATTATACATATGAAAATATAAAATTCGTATGTACATATACCGATAGGAATCAATTTGTATGAGATGTCTAGTTCGATTTATAGAATAATTTCTTCCATTTTATATCGAATCTTTGTTTTAACCTTTTATTAAATTGGATCGGCCAAACCAAAAGTTGGGTAATCAAATAAGTTGTTCTTTGCGGGCGAATATTAACTCTTTTATCCGCTTTATTCGTAAGGTCAATCCACGACCCCTCAGAAAAAGGAATTGGTTACTGGTTGGTTTCGCCATCCCACCAAATGAATCATTAGATTCTATTACAAATGAATCTTCTGCAGTCATAGGTTCCATCGTTCCCATAGCTTCTCCATTAATGGCTAGGCCTGAATTATGCAACGGAGCTTTCAATGTTAATGAAATTCGTTCCTGAGTCAATCTTCTCAGTCTATATTGACTTGAGGCTCCCTATTTATTTTATTAGAGTTTTCCTATCCTATGAACTGCATGATTCATCGAATTTTGATCCATATAAATTTAATTTAATGCTTTCTTACACTGCTTTTTCTTTTTTATGAGATAATTTATAGGCCATACATATTGGAATCCTATATCATTGCTATTTTACTGATATCTTTCTCTCATCTTTCCATTTATCGGCAACCTTCTATTCTTTTTTGATTCACAATACATAATCAGATTCATTTTTCTTTTATGATTTGATAAAAATCTAGAATGTAGTCGCTTCAACTATATGAAGTGTCGATCATATAGTGACCAATTTCTCGGATCTCGATAATACGAAGCGATGGGCTGGTTATTAGTTCTCTAGTTGTTATTAGTTAGGGATCACATTGGTATGTTTATTGTTTTTTGAATACCAACTCTAAAGAAAAACCAACGAGTCGCACACTAAGCATAGCAATTCTTCTAAAAAATAAAAGATAAATTGAATTTTTATTCAACCCTATAGAATTAAGAATTAGAACGACTTATTTTAATTGAAGATAAAAACAATGGAACAGGTTTTTGTTTTTTCTTCTATTGAGGTTTTATTATTTCTCATCCACAAATATCCAAATTTTAATACCCAATACCCCATATATAGTTCGAACTATATAGGAACAATAATCAATTTTAGCTCGAATAGTTTGTAGTGGAACCCTGCCTTCTCTGATCCATTCGACACGTGCAATTTCTTTTCCATCGATACGCCCTGCTATTTTTATTTGAATTCCTTTTGTATCTGCTTGTTCAGTCAATTCAATAGCACTTTTCATTGCCCTTCGAAATGAAACTCGATTCTTTAATTGCAGAGCTATATGTTCTGCAAGAATAGTAGGTTGTGCATAAGGATTTGCAACTCTTATAATAGCAACGTTAAATCTTTTGTTCATGGAAAGGGATTCTTTTTGTACATTGGTCTGTAATTCATCGATTCCTCGTGTTCGACCTTCCATTAATGAATTTGGAGATCCCATATAGATTATTACCTGGATCAGGTCGATTTTTTTTTTAATTTCTATATGCGAGATTCCTTTTCCTTCAAAACCTGAGGATATTCTCATATTTTTTTCTACATAATTATTGATACAATCCCGTATTTTTTCATCTTCCTGAAGACCTCTAGAATAACTTTTTGATTGTGCAAACCAAACAGAATGATGATTTTGATTTGTA